AAGAAAGGAGGAATCGAATTCATCGATTATCCAATACGTATGGATTTATCCGTATGAAACATCCTGCAAATCCTTTTCTTTTTATACTCAACTTCAACTATTTCTACTAAACTAAAACAAATAATAAAAAGGAAAAAACTATATTTCTATTCTATATATATATAGAAATAGAAAAAAAAGAAAAATGTAATGAGAAATGAGATAATAAAGAAAGAATTGGATATGCGTAAAGATCTAATCCGCCTTTCGGCCGAAACAAAACAAGATAAGTCTTTTTTTGTTTGAATTCTTTTTCTAAGTTATAAGTTGAAGGAGTTATATTTGTTCAATTCTACCCGGAAAATAAAACAAGGAATTAGAATCTTTGGCAAACAGGAGAAAAAATCATGATTCTTTCGATACAAGACGATTAGGAAGACTAAGAATACTTTCTATAAATCTTTTTTACTTTCATTTTTCCCGTCCTCCTTTCCTTGCCTTGTATTCTATTCCTTTGTATTTGTATACTTATTTTCTATCATTAGGAATGGTATACAAGTAATGAGTTTCAGACATCCCGCAAAATAAAAAAGAGTAAAAAAAAAAAAAACAAAGAAAAGACTTATAAAATTTTTTGAATCATATATCATTCTATCGATCAACAAGAATTTGGCACTTTTACCGACTTTATTTTAAGGAATCTCTAGATCTAGAAATTCATTTCGTACAACTGAACCTTTTCAAACTGTTTCTTTTTCAAAACCAAAAAGATTTGTGCCAAAATCACAGATGCCAAGAAGAACAGAAGGCCTTGGACTCGTAATGGATCTTGAAGCACTATTTCTGCGTCTCCCTGACCGAAACCTCCTACATTTGGATTACTTGTTAATGGTTGATCAAGCTTGATGGATTCACCTTCTGAAACAAGAAGTTCTGGTCCTGGAGGTATAATATCAACCACTTGACGTCCTTCTGATGTATCGACTATGGTTATTTCATATCCCCCCTTTTCTTTACGTGCTATTCTGCTTACTATACCAGCAGATGTAGCATTATAAACCGTATTGTTACTCTTGCTACCATCAGGATAAATCTGACCCCTTCCTCTGTTCCCACCTACATATATGGGATATTTTAAGAAGTGAACGTCTTTTTTCGTCGCAGGGTCGGGGGAAAGAATAGGAAAGACGATTTCACTATATTTCTGACCGGGAACAGGACCTATCACAAGAATATTTCTTTTATTAGGACGATAACACTGAAAAGAAAGATTGCCCATCTTTTCTTTCATTTCGGGAGAAATACGATCGGGGGGGGCTAATTCGAATCCCTCGGGTAAAAGAAGAACAGCTCCTACATTCAAAGCTCCTTTTTTACCATTAGCAAGAACTTGTTTCAGTTGCATATCATAAGGAATTCGAACAACTGCTTCAAATACAGTATCAGGAAGTACAGCTTGCGGAACTTCAATATCCACGGGCTTATTAGCTAAATGACAATTGGCGCATACAATTCGCCCAGTCGCTTCTCGTGGATTTTCATAACCCTGCTGTGCAAAAATGGGATATGCATTTGAAATAGATGCTCGAGTTATTACATATATCATGATCGATACATAAATGGATCGAGTCATCTGTTCTTTTACCCAAGAAAAAGTCTTTCTATTTTGCATGGTCCAATCATTGATCCCCGGAATTTCTACAATAAATTAGATAGGTATCTAGTAGAATTCCCTATCCACAAGTTTGCCATTGTATTGATTGTACTGAAAGAATTGTACTGGTGGAATATAGTATGAATACCTTGAATTGAATAAGGTAGAAGTAGAAAGAATAAGTAAGATGAAAAATGATTTCTTTATACACGAAGAAAGATTCTGATTTGATTGATATCAAAAGATCTAATGAATTATTCATTCATTGAATGATAAATTACTACAAGCGAAGGAGATACACGATTTAAAAAATGGAAGATCCAATATTTCACAATTGTATCTAGAATCACTGGAAAAGTGGAAACAAGACCAGATAGAATCTGATCATTCTGAGCCAATCCAAAATCGTTGTAGATTGAACCAATCATTAGTTCCCAACCATGGGTCGAGTGAAATCCGATCCATAAATCAGTAACTAAAAGAATCGAAAAAGCTTTGATTGTATCACTTAAGTTATAGAGAAATTCCTGAATCCAAGAATTTAGAATGAAAAGTTCTTCATTACCCAGAAAAAAATAACCACTTAGAATAGCGAAACAGATTAGATTTGTAAAGAAATGCAAAATGATATGGAAATGAGATTCATTGTGTCTTTGGACCAATTGTATTGTTTCCTTGTGCATTCCTATACGAAGCCTTTGCTTATGTGTCTCCGAGTATTCCTTTATCATCTCGTCCAACAGGAATAGTTCTTCTAATTCCATAAATTTTTCTAGAACATTTTTCTCTTGAATATCATTCAAAAGGATTTCGGATTGCCTGGTATTCCACCAATTAAGAACCCAAGTTTCTAGACATTTCTTAAATGAAAGAGAAATCCACCAGGGCAAAAAGAGTATAGACACAAGATATGGGAGGGATGCCAATGCTTTCTTTTTTTTCATTCTGTATCCATGATGTGAATTGTTAATGAACCTGTTTCATCCGTCGATTCTATCTGAGATTTCTATGAAGCACGAATTCTATAACATCTATAACAAGAGCCTAGAACTCTAACAAGAATAAGGTATCGAACCTATGGATCTTTTCCTATTTTTGTTTTTGTGTAAGAATTGAGTCTTTGGATCTAGAATAATCTAGAATAGAACATAGAAGAAGAAGGGCCCTTTTCAAATGAAAAAAAAAAGAAGTAAATATTCTTTCCATATTCCAGAGATCGCAATTAGGCAAATTGTAACCGATTTCCCCTTCATTTATTCCTTTCGATGAATACTCGAAAACCCATTTGAACTAACGAATAGAATTTGGATTTAAAGACGAACCCTACCGGATCCTTTAATTCTTTTATTTCTATTTCGAATTCGAAAGATTTCACTGTCTAACCGCAGCGCGGGGATAGGGTATCAATTCAAAGGCCTAAAAAGAGGAATTATGTTTTACGAAAACAAAAGACATGTTAGGGTATTTGATGAATCTATACTTATTAGACCTTTTACTAGTATAAAGATAAAGAGTGAAGCCGGACGCCATGTGTATGCGTATACAAAATAGTTTTTGTGTACAAAGAGTTTCTATTCTCCTTAATATATTTCTTTTTTTTTTTAAGAATTTGATTAGTTATATTAGATTTTATTTCTATTGTTCCATATACGTCCTCCTGCTTTTGAGATGTATTAAGTTCTCATGCTGAGATTTCTTCTTCAGTTCATTTCAAAATACTTCAATGGGTACGCGCAAGAAATAGGCCAATTCGGCAGCTTTTTGTTCAATTTCTCGTGGAGTCAAATTCTCATCAGTACGGGTCAAGGGAATGGCTCCTTGGCCCCTGACTTCCATATAAAGGACACGACGAGGAAAAATACCCTCTCTCACCTCCATTCTGATTGATTGGATATCTTTCAGAAAGAAACGAAGGAAGACGCGACGATTTCTTCCAGGAAATCCCCAACGAAAAAGGGACATTATCCCTTCTTTTCTATCGAATTGGTCATAACCACTACCTACATTCCATGAAATTGTGCACCACAAATAAGAACTAATGAATAGACCTGCGATCCCATAGAAAGACATCACGATCCCTTGTGGGAAAAAAAGAATTTGCTGATACGGAAATACGGATATCAGATTTTTACCAAGATAACTGGAAGTTCCAACCACTAAGAATCCTAGTGAACCTAAAAAAAGGATACAGGCCCAGCAAAAATTACTTGTTTTTCGAGACCCCGTTATAAGTTCTATCCATATATGTTCTGATCGCCAGTTCATACTATACTAGATCCAGTTGCATTCGATTGGAATTGAGAGAATAATCCAAAAGGATTTGACTCGACTTTTCTTGCTTGATCCCGAAGTAACTTTCATCAACTAGCAGCATTCCGACAGGAACCATTAGGAATAATTGGTTAGATAAATTGAGTTTCTATTTCAAATATTTTTCAAAAAAGATTTGCTGATCATTTTGAATTTAATCATTTAATTGATTAAGCTATAACCGCATATACATGCATTAATGCGTATATTATGCATCGGCATACATAACAAAACAACTCTTCCGTTTGTTTTCGGAAAAGCCACATCTACCATATTACATTAAAAGAGTATCTGTATGATGATCCAGTTTTGAAATAAATTGATGAGATTTGGTCCCATCCTATTTAGACAATCTTATTTCTTTGGACATAAAGAGATAAAGAAGCCATTGCGATTGCCGGAAAGACTAGGGCCACTACAGGAACAAAAATAGAGGGAAGGTTAAAATCTATCATAGAATGGGTACCTCAATTTCATATTTGTACCTATTATAATTATAAAGATATCTTATGATAAGTCTATCTATTAGATAGAATATTAAGATAATATTAATATGAAGTATTTCATAATCAATAACGAATGTAGAACTCAATGAAGTGTACCTATTCCTCTTTCTACACGAATATTTATGAGAATCCGCTTTAAGAAATTGGATTCTTCTTCTCCCATCCTTATCTTCATCGTCTTTCTATCTTTCCTTTCAAAACACCTTTTTTGTTTTGAAAGGAAAGATAGAAAAGAGTTTCTTATGAGTTCCCAACTTTAACCAATCTTATCCAACAAACAGGGATTCCTAGCGAAAAACGGGGGTTTTCGCTAAATAGAAAGAACTTCTATATTCTTTTTATTTGTTATTTGAATATTTCTATTTTATTTATTTGATTTGAGATTTCTTCTTTCTTTTTATTTAATATTTTCTTTTCATTTTTTCGATATCTTTTTTATCTATTTTTCGTTGTTCTATATTCTATATATGAATATGTCAAAAGGACGGAGAAATTTATTTTTATCTCGGAAGGAGAAAGAAATCCTTTTTTATCTTGTCGATAGAGGGATGCTTATTCCTAATCAGGAAGAGAGGTAGAATAGAATAAAAAAAGGATCCGGGGCAAAAAGTCATTATCCAAAACTTCTGACTCTTACTACACTTATAACGGATGTCTCCAAAGAAAACACCATCTTCTTAGTTTTGTTTTTTTCATTATAATGAACTAAATGCGTATTCGCTTCAAATAAAAATAACTGAAGCTAGTGCTATACTTCCATTTGAAAATGAAGAATTTCAATCTTTTTTTTTAATCTTGATTCAAGGGAAGGAAACCATGTAGCTGAAATAACTCATTCAGAACACCTTTTAAAGGATTACGTGGTACGATTGGGTCGAATAAGCCCTTATGGAATAAATACTCAGCCGCTTGTGAACCGTCGGGTACTGTCTTTTTCAATGTTTGTTCGATTACTCTTTTACCCGCAAACGCAATGTAGGCATTAGGTTCAGCAATAATTATATCTCCCAACATACCAAAACTTGCTGTAACTCCGCCAGTTGTAGGAGATGTAAGGATTGATACATAGAATAACTTTTTATTTGATTGATAATCATATGAAGCAGAAGATATTTTAGCCATTTGCATCAAGCTCAAACTCCCTTCTTGCATGCGTGCTCCTCCAGAAGCACACACAATAATTACAGGTAGAGATCGATTAGTAGCATACTCGATCAAACGGGTGATTTTCTCACCTACTACGGAGCCCATACTACCTCCCATAAACTGAAAATCCATAACTCCAATTGCTATGGGAATACTATTTAGTTGACCTACGCCCGTTTGAACAGCTTCAGTTAAACCTGTTTTTCTTTGATAAAAAGAGATGCGATCTATATAAGGTTCCTCCTCTGAATTAAACTCAATGGGGTCCATAGAGACCATATCTTCATCCATAGGCTCCCAAGTGCCAGGATCAATAAAGAGTTCGATTCTATCTGAACTACTCATTTTCAAATGATATCCGCAGTGTTCACAAATATTCATTTTTGAACTAAAAAATTTTTTATAATTTAATCCATAACAATTCTCACATTGAACCCATAACTGTTTGTATTTTGTATTTATATCGAAATCATTAGATCTTTCTCTTATATTGAAATAACTGCTACTAGTTTTGATACTAGAATTTACACTTTCAATACTACTTATACTTTCCGCCGTACAAATGAAACTCAAAATGTAACTGTGGATACCACTGTAAATGTCACTATTGATTTCAAAACGAAGATAACTATCAATGCAACTATTAATGTGATTATTCCAATTAGATTGAGTATCATACATGGAATAATAATAGTAGTAATTACTACTATTAGACCCACTATTCAAATAACTAGGAAAAAGAATCTCTAGTTCACTCAAACTAGCATTGTCAATATCAAAAATCTGATTTTCAATATCAAAATATACAGAATAAGTGTCACCATTAATATTTCTAACTAAAAAAGTATGATCAGAGATCAAACTCCAAATATTCCTGCTATCAAATAAATAATTTAGATAATTAATATTACTGAAACTATAACTGTCCCAACTAGGAATCTTTTTCTCCGCATCGTTTAGAATAGTTTCTTCACTTCCACTGGTATGTCCAAGAGCATCAAGACTATCATCCATTGATTTACTTAGTCCACACCTATGTTCTAACTTCTTGTTAGACAACATCGAATTGAACCAACATTTTTCCATAGATTCTTTCTGCCCCCTATTTGATGAAACCCTAATACTAATAAATGAATAGTCATTCGATGAAGAAAAAATCATTTTACTATTTCTTTTTATTTCTCATCAGAATTCAAATGAAGTATATGATCCAATCATTAAGATTGTTAATGAAAAACGAGCGAGTCTTGAAAAGAAAGGATTCTCTTTTTGAGGAATCCGGTGAATCATTTCAATATTATGAAATATTATGATTATGATAGTGATTATGATAGAATCTTTTCCTCAAAAAAATATATATAAAGACAGGTTTTTCTCATGTAAAACTTTCAATTCTCATCAAAAAGATACATAGTTGTTTCTTCCCATAAATGAAAAATGAATTCTCGTCTCGTAGAATCTCGTGTCATATAGTCAAATAAGAAAATGAGTTTATATTACAACAGGGAACGAAAAAGACAATATACAGGATAGGGGTAGAAGGAATCCTTCCCTTGGCTTGATCTATGGCCTGAAACTAAGGAATATAAAATGATCCACCAATCCAATCCCAAGGATCCATAATTCAGCCTATGGCTCCAACAATAAATAATAGAATAGATAAGTTGTTTAGTCTTCCTTCGATCTTTTATCTTCTTATGTTTAGATTTTGTATATACTTGTATATCGTATTGTATATCGTAAGGTCTGTACATATAAAAAAAGATATATGCAAATACACAAAGACCCTCATAGTTCATAGTATAGGATTAGTATAAGATGTTTATTCTTTATCCGATTCGGCCCAATCTTTTCCTCAAAAAAAGAAAGATTGGGCCAAGTTTCATTGCAATCATTTAGGAGAAC